ATTGAGGCTCTAGATACGGGATTTTTTTCTCTAGATATACTCGAAAAAAGTACTAGATTGTGTAATGATAAGACTAGAAAATATTACTTGCCTAAAATGTATGATCCCATTTTGAATGGGTTATATCGGGGAACAATCAAAAAAAAAATTTCGTTAGAAAATTTCATAGAGACAATGGAAATTAATAAGATTCATAGTCTCCTTCTTCCTGATACTGATTACCAAGAGGTTGAACAGAAAATAGACCGATTTGATAAAAAAACTTTTTCAACGGAAAATCGTCATTTATTTACTTTAATCAGTAAATTCGATAGAGAATCGGGATCGAGTTTAAATTGGAAGGGCCTCTCTTTATTTTCAGAAAAAGAACAAGGAAGGATTGGTTCAGAAAAAAGAGCCAAATTTTACAAATTTTTATTGAATACAATTCTAACTAGCCCTAATGGTCAAAAAACAAAACAAAAATTTGTAATAAAAGAAATCAGTAAAAAAGTCCCTAGATGGTCATACAAACTTATTACCGAATTGGAATTCCTGTCGGGCGCAGCTCATGAAGGCCTACCGTTGGATTATCATATACGTTCAAGAAAAAGGGATCATGTAATAATTTATAGGCCTACTAAACGTAGTCGCAAAGCAAGTGTCAAAAACTGGGTGTCTATTAGAGACTATTCGGAAGAATCAGATTTTCGTCGAGAATTCATCAAAGGTTCTATGCGTGTTCAAAGGCGTAAAACTTTTATTTCGAAATTGTTTCAAGCAAATGCGCATTCCCCCCTTTTTTTGGACAGAATAAAAAAATCCCCCCTTTTTTCTTTTAATATCCCTGAACAGATGAAATTTTTTTTTAGAAATTGGATGGGTAAAGGATCAGAATTTAAAGATTATACAGAGGAACAAAAAAAAAAACAAAAGGAAGAAGAAGAGAACAAAATAAAGGAAAAAACGTGGATAAAAATCGCGGAAGCCTGGGATTTTTTTCCATATCCACAAGCAACAAGAAGTTTAATTTTAATAATTCAATCTATTTTTAGAAAATATATTTTATTACCTTCATTGATAATAGTTAAAAATATTGGGCGTATTTTATTATCTCAACCCCCTGAGTGGGCTGAGGACTTCGATGAGTGGAATAGAGAAAAGCATATTATATGTACCTATAACGGTGTTCAAGTATCAGAACTCGAACTTCCCAGAAATTGGTTTAAAGATGGTATTCAGATAAAAATAGTATTTCCTTTTTATTTGAAACCTTGGCACAGATCCAAATTGAGGCCCTATTTTTCTTCTTATAAAGATCTAAAAAAATTTTCTTCTTATAAAGATCTAAAGAAAGAACAACAAAAGTTTTCTTTTTTAACGGCTTGGGGAACGCAAACTACCCTTCCCTTTGGTTCTGTCCCCCCCAAAACTTCCTTTTTTAAGCCTATTTTTAAAGAACTTAAAAAAAAAATTCGAAAAACGAAAAATAATCATTTTCGAGTTATAAGCGTTTTAAAAGAAAGAACAAAAAATTTTCTACAAGATTCAAAAGAACCAAAAAGGGTGGTTATCAAAAACGTTTTATTTCTGTTTATAAAAAAAATAAAAAAAGAACTCTTAAAAGTACATCCAACTCGATTATTTATATTGAGAAAGGTGTATGAACCCGGAGAAACTAACCAAAAAAAAGATTCTATAATTAGGAATCAGATAATTCACGACTCGTTTAGAAAAATAAAATCTACAGATAATACAAATTATTCACTGAGAGAAAAAAAAATTAAAAATATGGCTGATAGAACAAGCACAACCAGAAAGAAAACAAAGAGTCTTACAAAAGAAAAAAACAGCAACGCCAAGAAAAGAAGTAGTCCTAACAAAATAAGTTATAGTTATAATGGAAAAGAAAAATCACCAAAAAATTTTTGGAAAATATTAAAAATAAAAAAAAGAAGAAATCGATTAATCTATAAATTAGATTTGTTTATAAAAATTTTCATTAAAAGAATATACATGGATATCCTTCTATGTATCATTCATATTGCCAGAATTCCTACACAACTAGTTCTTGAATCAAGAAATTTTTGTTTTGATAAATACATTTACAATAATAAAACAAACCAAGAAATAAAAAAAAAAAAAAAAAAAGAAATTAACTTTATTTCGACTCTAAAAAATGAACTTTACAATATTAAGAATAGTAAGAGGAATTCACATCTTTTTTTTGACTTATCCTCTTTATCACAAGCATATGTATTTTACAAATTATCACAAACCCAAGTTATGAATTTGTATAAGTTAAGATCTATTTTTGAGTATCATGGAACTACCGTTTTTCTTAAGACTGCAATAAAAAATTATTTTGTAACACAAGGAATATTTAATTCCGAATTAAGACATACAAAACTTTCAAGTTCTGAAACGAATCAATGGAAAAACTGGTTAAGAGGTCATTATCAATACAATTTATCTCAGATTAGATGGTTTGAATTAATACCACAAAAATGGCGAACTACAATAAATGAAGGTGGTATTACCCAAAATAAAGATTTAACAAAACGGAATTCGTATGAAAAAGATCGATTACTTTATCACAAAAAACAAAAGGATTTTAAAGTATATCCATTACCAAACCAAAAAGATAATTTTCCAAAATACTATATATATAATCTTTTATCATATAAATCTATTAATTCTGAAATTAAGAAGTCCTCGTATATTATTTATGGATCACCATCAAAATTAAATAACAACCAAAAAATTACTTTTAATTACAACAATTCTAAACAAAATTTATTTGAAAGCCTGGAGGAAATTCCTATCAATCATTATCTAGAAAAGGGCGATATTATGTATATGCAAAAAAATCCAGATAGAAAATATTTTGATTGGACAATTATAAATTTTTTTCTAAGACAAAAAATAGATATTGAGGCCTGGACCAAAATGGATTATAGCAGTAATATAAATACTAAGCTTGGAAGTAAGAATTACCAAAAAATTGATAAAATGGATAAAAACGATATTTTTTATCTGATGATTCATCAAGATTTAGAAATAAATCCAATCAATGACAAGAAACTCTTTTTTGATTGGATGGAAATGAATGAAGAAATCCTAAACCCAATATCGACAAATATGAAACTTCCGTTCTTCCCAGAATTTGTGCCACTTTATAATGTATACAAAATAAAACCATGGATTATACCAAGCAAATTACTTCTTTTAAATTTAAATAAAAAGAAAAACATCAATGAAAAGAAAAAATTCCATTTTTTTAGACCATCGAATGAAAAAAGATATTCTGAATTAATGAATCGAAATCAAGAAGAAAAAGAACCCGCGGGCCGAAGAGGCCTTGGATCATATTCACAAAACCAAGATAAAATGAAAAAACAATATAAGATCCGAAATAAGATGAGACCAGAAATAATTTTCTTACGGAAACACTATTTGCTTTTTCAATGGATAATAGACGATGGTTTAATTCCGAATTTAACTGAAAGAATGATCAATAATATCAAGATATATTGTTACTTGCTTGGACTGATAAATCCAAGAGATACTACTATATCGTCTATTCAAAGGAAAGAAATAAATCTGGATGTAATGGTGATTCGAAAAAAATTGACTCCTGTGGAATTGAATAAAAAGGGGATATTTTTTATCGATCCCATTCGTTTGTCTGTAAAAAACGACGGATACTTTATTATATATCAAACCGTAGGTATATCGTTGGTTCATAAAAGTAAATACCAAACCCCTCAAAGATATCGAGAACAAAGATATATCAATAAAAATAAATTGGATGAATCTATCCCAAGATATCAAATAATAATTCGAAAGAGAGACAAAAAACATTATGATTTTATCGTTCCTGAAAAGATTTTATCATCTAGACGTCGTAGAGAATTGAGAATTTTAATTTCTTTCAACTCAAAGAATATAAATAGTGTGGATAAAAATCGAGTATTTTGTAACAAAAAGAACATAAAAAACAGGAATCCTTTTTTGGATCAAAAAAAGCATCTTGATAGAGATAAAAATGAATTAATTAAATTAAAGTTATTTCTTTGGCCTAATTATCGATTAGAAGACTTAGCTTGTATGAATAGATATTGGTTTAATACCAATAATGGAAGCCGTTTTAGTTTGTTAAGAATATATCCACAATTAAAAATTGTTTGATGGTATATTTTTCCTATATATTCTGTACCATATAGAAAAGCAAACAGATGCACATATGCCCTGTCTTACGTCCCAGTCTAATATTAGATCTTTTTTATTTAATACTTATTTAATACTAAGTCAATGACGTATCAATTTGTTTGGATAAAATCTATAAAATAAACGAATATATGGAATATTCCGAATTTTCGGTCTAAATTATTTGACGTTGTAAGTGTAAAAACGTACCATCTACTTTTTTATCCCTGTCCAACTAAAATTAAAATTCTTGTGTATACTAATTACTACATTAAAATGACTAATATTATTATTACTGATCAAATAATATATTTTATATGTAAATTAAAGGGTAGAAGGAGCTTTTTTTATGATAAAAAATCCATTCAGTGCAATTATTTTGAAAGAGGAAAACGAAGACAACAAGGGGTCTGTTGAATTTCAAGTAGTGAGTTTCACCAATAGGATACGGAGACTTACTTCACATTTGGAATTGCACAAAAAAGACTATTTATCTCAGAGAGGTCTGCGTAAAATTCTAGGAAAACGTCAACGGCTGCTCGCCTATTTGTCAAAAAAAAATAGAGTACGTTATAAAGAATTAATCGGACAGTTGGAGATTCGAGAAACAAAAAATCATTAATTTGAAGAGTCGTTTTGAATTTTCGCTTAAATTTTGATGAACCTCTTTTCGCTTTCAGCAATTCATGGAAGAATGAGAAGAATGAATCGGGAAAAAACCTATGACTGCACCAGCTACACGAAATGACCTTATGATAGTAAATATGGGCCCTCAGCACCCATCAATGCACGGTGTTCTTCGACTCATTGTTACTCTAGATGGTGAAGATGTTATTGACTGTGAACCGATATTGGGTTATTTACATAGAGGAATGGAAAAAATTGCGGAAAACCGAACAATTGTACAATATTTACCTTATGTAACACGTTGGGATTATTTAGCTACTATGTTCACTGAAGCAATAACTGTAAATGCACCAGAGCAGTTAGGCAATATTCAAGTGCCTAAAAGGGCCAGCTATATCAGAGTCATTATGTTAGAGTTAAGTCGTATAGCTTCGCATTTGTTATGGCTTGGCCCTTTTATGGCAGATATTGGCGCACAGACCCCCTTCTTCTATATTTTTCGAGAAAGAGAATTGATATATGACCTATTCGAAGCTGCTACCGGTATGCGAATGATGCATAATTATTTTCGTATTGGAGGAGTCGCTGCTGATTTACCTTATGGCTGGGTAGATAAATGTTTGGATTTTTGTGATTATTTTTTAACAAGAGTTACTGAATATCAAAGACTTATTACACGGAATCCTGTTTTTTTAGAGCGAGTTGAGGGAGTAGGCATTATTGGCGGAGAGGAGGCAATTAATTGGGGTTTATCGGGACCAATGCTACGAGCTTCCGGAATACAATGGGATCTTCGAAAGGTTGATCATTATGAGTCTTACGATGAATTTGATTGGGGAGTTCAATGGCAAAAGGAAGGGGATTCATTAGCTCGTTATTTAGTACGAATCGGTGAAATGACAGAATCAATAAAAATTATTCAACAGGCTTTAGAAGGAATTCCGGGGGGGCCCTATGAGAATTTAGAAATCCGGCGCTTTGATAAAGTATGGGATCCCGAATGGAATGATTTTGACTATCGATTTATCAGTAAAAAAACTTCTCCTACTTTTGAATTGTCAAAACAAGAACTTTATGTGAGAGTCGAAGCCCCAAAAGGAGAATTAGGAATTTTTCTGATAGGAGATAAGGGTGTTTTTCCTTGGAGATGGAAAATCCGACCACCGGGTTTTATCAATTTGCAAATCCTTCCTCAATTAGTTAAAAGAATGAAATTGGCTGATATTATGACAATACTAGGTAGCATAGATATCATTATGGGAGAAGTTGATCGTTAAAATGATAATAGATACAACAGAAGTACAAGCTATCAATTCTTTTTTTAGATTGGAATCCTTAAAAGAGGTATATGAGATCATATGGATGCTTGTCCCTATTTTTACTCCTGTATTAGGAATCACAATAGGTGTACTAGTAATTGTTTGGTTAGAAAGAGAAATATCTGCGGGGATACAACAACGTATTGGCCCTGAATACGCCGGGCCTTTGGGAATTCTTCAAGCTTTAGCAGATGGTACAAAATTACTTTTCAAAGAGAATCTTCTTCCATCAAGAGGAGATACTCGTTTATTCAGTATCGGACCATCCATAGCAGTCACATCAATTCTACTAAGTTCTTTAGTAATTCCTTTTGGATATCGCCTTGTTCTAGCCGATTTAAGTATTGGTGTTTTTTTATGGATTGCCATTTCAAGTATTGCTCCCGTGGGCCTTCTTATGTCAGGTTATGGATCAAATAATAAATATTCCTTTTTAGGTGGTTTACGGGCTGCTGCTCAATCAATTAGTTATGAAATACCATTAACTCTATGTGTGTTATCAATATCTCTACGTGTGATTCGTTAAGACATAAAATTTCCTCTATGTCTTTTCTTTATAGGAAGGAAATTTCATGGGTTGAATATACCTTTTTATTTTTTATTCATCATTCGGGTTGATGAACTAAACCAGATAGTTATATGAGTGAAAAAAACAGTTTCTTACTTTGCAGTAAAAAGATTCAGTCTCATTTCCTATGTACAAGTGTTAAGTGAAAGTAAACATAAGCATTATATACTATACTATTTACTATACTATACTATTTACCCCAAGATTGAGTGATTAGTCATCATGACTTGAAGCGGGTTCAAAAGGAGCAACTATCTAGGGATTTTACTATCTATTAACAGACATGTATTACCCTAATGAGCGGGGGGTCCTTGTGACCAAAAAGGGTGGATAGTTAGGAACACCAAGGTACACAAAGGATTCGTAATAGAGATTATGTAAGTTATTCAACAGGATTTTTCTGTTCATACTGCATAGCATAAAAGGGATTCTAATTGGGGCTTTATGTTGGTAGAAATGATGAAGGAGTACTCCCCACGATTCCGATCCAGAGTATTTTCCTATCCACCGATTAAGTAAATAACTATCAAGAACGAAGTAATCCTTTACTTAAAGTACCTTTTTATGAGAAAGGAGAATAGGAACAAAAAAATAAACTCGAAAGAATTAACTTGCACTACAAAAAGATCTTTTTTAGAGAGTTTTAGAGAGATAGAATCCTTGTAATGTTTCGTGAACTAATGCAATGTATCTTTTTTTTCGTAATCAAAAATGCTAGGTTGAAATATTTATTGAGATTTCTACAAAAAACTTTTTATTTAAAGGTTAAGTTATTACCCAACAAAAAATTTTAAATTT